TTGAACGAAAATAGATCTTGTGGAATCATATTGAATATTTGACGATACATTCCGTACCTTGCTAAAAAACCGATCCTTGCTTACCAACCACACATTGTCTAACCAAATCCAACTCTCTCTCGATACGTTCCTCAAAAAATCCGACTCGTGCAGATTCTTCCCCCAACTAACGAAGATATCTTGGCGGAATTGCCACATATGAAATTGAGCACAATTTTGCAAAGAAATACCCCACTTGTTTCTCGAGAAGAGATGGGAAACATGTTCAATCTCATTTGATTGAATAGTTGACTCAGCTCCTTGTTGTTTGAAGAAACCCTCCACTTCAATTGGTCTTTTTTCACGAAAAGCAGACATGAGATAACAAATCCAGTGTTTCACTAAGATTTCGAATAGCTGTCCCGAATTCAAGTTGATTATGTTTCGCTTCTTCCTCAGAGAAAGACGATCAAACAATTCCCAATCATGGTCCTTGCGGATCGGATCATCCGTATAGGATACAAAAATAAACTCCAGATATTTGATATCTTTCTCTTTAAATGAGATCTCAATTCCAGCTACGGTTTCCTTAGATATCTTACAACTAGAATTCCACCTTTTTCCGATCCGGTTCCTCCACCACCGCGAACCCCAGTTAGAGCCAGGCATGATACACTTTTTAGTTATTGGGAGAACCCAAGTACTCTCTTTCGGATCCATGAAACAACTCTCAGAGATCTTTTTCCCTTTTGGAAGATAGAGGAGCGAAACAATCAACCTATTAATATTGGAAGACCAAAAAGATTCTTCCAATGTATCATTTCTGGGTCCAATGGAATTCATAGGTATAGGAAGAAGCCCCATCAAATAGAGATTTTTTCTTTCGACCATATTTCGATTGTTAATACGATATATAAGGACCGCTACTACAAGTAGTACTACCCCTTTGATCGTGAAATATCGATTGCTTGTTGAACCCTGTGAATCGCGTGAAAGGAGGATACTCCAAATTCGGGGGTCAAAGAGTTTCATAAAACGTTCTTGGTGGAAAAAAATGTGAGTGAAAGATCCCACTGAATCGAATTTGGTCCATGAATCTAAGAAATAGTGAGAATTCTTGATCTCTCTCAATATCTCTCTCAATTCGAAGATCCAGGATTTGAATTGATGTCGTTTCATTGATTCCTGTTTCATTGATTCCTCCTAAAGATTTCATTTCAATTGGAATTTGGTTATTCACGATGTACGATGATCCCTGTTAAGCATCCATGGCTGAATGGTTAAAGCGCCCAACTCATAATTGGCAAATTCGTAGGTTCAATTCCTGCTGGATGCACGCCAATGGGAACGTTCAATAAGTCTATTGGAATTGGCTCTGTATCAATGGAATCTCATCATCCATACATAACGAATTGGTATGGTATATTCATACCATAACATATGAACAGTAAGAACTAGAATTCTTATCAATACTGGAACTCATAGGGAAGAAAATGGATTTATGGATGGAATCAAATATGCAGTATTTACAGACAAAAGTATTCGGTTATTGGGGAACAATCAATATACTTCTAATGTCGAATCAGGATCAACTAGGACAGAAATAAAGCATTGGGTCGAACTCTTCTTTGGTGTCAAGGTAATAGCTATGAATAGTCATCGACTCCCGGGAAAGGGTAGAAGAATGGGACCTATGGGACATACAATGCATTACAAACGTATGATCATTACGCTTCAACCGGGTTATTCTATTCCACCTCTTAGAAAGAAAAGAACTTAAACAAAAAAATACTTAATAACACGGCGATACATTTATACAAAACTTCTACTCCGAGCACACGCAATGGGGCCGTAGACAGTCAAGTGAAATCCAATTCACGAAATAATTTGATCTCTGGACAGCGTCATTGCGGTAAAGGTCGTAATGCCAGAGGCATCATTACCGCAAGGCATAGAGGGGGAGGTCATAAGCGTCTATACCGTAAAATCGATTTTCGACGGAATGAAAAAGACATATCTGGTAGAATCATAACCATAGAATACGACCCCAACCGAAATGCATACATTTGTCTCATACACTATGGGGATGGTGAGAAGAGATATATTTTACATCCCAGAGGGGCTATAATTGGAGATACCATTGTTTCTGGTACAGAAGTTCCTATCTCAATGGGAAATGCCCTACCTTTGAGTGCGGTTTGAACCATTGATTTACGTAATTGGAAGTAACCAATTAGGTTTACGACGAAACCTAGAAATCAATCACTGATCCAATTTGAGTACCTCTACGGGATAGACCTCAACAGAAAACTGAAGAGTAACGGCAGCAAGTGATTGAGTTCAGTAGTTCCTCATATAAAATTATTGACTCTAGAGATATGGTAATATGGAGAAGACAAAATTGTTTGAAGCACCGACAGAACCGGAAGCGCCCCTTGTTTCAAAGAGAGGAGGACGGGTTATTCACATTTCATTTGATGGTCAGAGGCGAATTGAAAGCTAAGCAGTGGTAATTCTACCCCCAGGGAAAAAGAAAATAGAGATGTCTCCTACGTTACCCGTAATATGTGGAAGTATCGACGTAATTTCATAGAGTCATTCGGTCTGAATGCTACATGAAGAACATAAGCCAGATGATGGAACGGGGAGACCTAGGATGTAGAAGATCATAACATGAGTGATTCGGCAGATTTGGATTCCTATATATCCACTCATGTGGTACTTCATCATATGATTCATATAAGATCCATCTGTCTAGATATCATTATCTACATCCAGAAAGCCGTATGCTTTGGAAGAAGCTTGTACAGTTTGGGAAGGGGTTTTGATTGATCAAAAAGAAGAATCTACTTCAACCGATATGCCCTTAGGCACGGCCATACATAACATAGAAATCACACTTGGAAAGGGTGGACAATTAGCTAGAGCTGCGGGTGCTGTAGCGAAACTGATTGCAAAAGAGGGTAAATCGGCCACATTAAAATTACCATCTGGGGAGGTCCGTTTGATATCCAAAAACTGCTCAGCAACAGTCGGACAAGTGGGTAATGTTGGGGTGAACCAGAAAAGCTTGGATAGAGCCGGATCTAAGCGTTGGCTAGGTAAGCGTCCTGTAGTAAGAGGGGTAGTTATGAACCCTGTAGACCACCCCCATGGGGGTGGTGAAGGAAGGGCCCCAATTGGTAGAAAACAACCCACAACCCCTTGGGGTTATCCTGCGCTTGGAAGAAGAAGTAGAAAAAGGAATAAATATAGTGATAGTTTGATTCTGCGTCGACGTACTAAATAGGAGATAAAATAGAGAATATGTTTCTTCGTCTTTACAAAAGAAAAAAAGATAGGAGTAATTAGCTGTGACACGTTCACTAAAAAAAAATCCTTTTGTTGCTAATCATTTATTAGGAAAAATAGAAAAGCTCAACATAAGGGGGGAAAAAGAAATAATAGTAACTTGGTCCCGGGCATCTACCATTATACCCACAATGATCGGCCATACAATTGCTATTCATAATGGAAAAGACCATTTGCCTATTTATATAACAGATCGTATGGTGGGTCACAAATTGGGAGAATTTGCACCTACTCTAAATTTCCGGGGACATGCGAGAAGCGATAATAAATCTCGTCGTTAATGTTAATAATAATAAAGTGAATATGGGTGCTCGTCGTTCATTGGTGGGAGGTTAACCTTATGATAAAGAGGGACCCAGATGTGGAAGTATCCGCTTTAGGTCAACATATATGTATGTCTGCTCACAAAGCACGAAGAGTGATCGATCAGATTCGTGGCCGTTCCTACGAGGAAACACTTATGATACTAGAACTCATGCCTTATCGAGCATGTTATCCTATTTTTAAATTGGTTTATTCGGCAGCAGCAAATGCTAGTCACAATATGGGTTTCAAGGAAACAGATTTAATCATTAGTCAAGCCGAAGTCAACGAGGGTACTATCGTGAAAAAGTTAAAGCCTCGAGCTCGAGGACGTAGTTATCCGATCAAAAGACCCACCTGTCATATAACTATTGTATTGAAAGATATCTCTAAAGATCAAGACTATTTCATATGGTTAAGAAAAATGGGATATGTATATATAGATAAATATACAGATGTTAGAGAGAGGTATCTATGTATGGTAGAACACGAAAGACTAAAATGGGTTAATGCTGATGATAATGAAGAAAGCGAGGGTGTATGGGACAAAAAATAAATCCACTTGGTTTCAGACTTGGTACAACCCAAAAGCACCATTCCCTTTGGTTTGCACAACCAAAAAGTTATTCTGAGGGTCTACAGGAAGATCAAAAAATAAGGGATTGTATCAAGAATTATGTACAAAAAAATATGAAAATATCTTCGGGTGTAGAGGGAATTGCGCGTATAGAGATTCAAAAAAGAATCGACCTGGTCCAGGTCATAATCTATATGGGATTTCCAAAATGGTTAATAGAGGGTAAACCGAGAGGAATTGAAGAATTACAGATCAATGTCCAAAAAGGTTTTAATTCTGTGAACCGAAAACTCAACATTGCTATTACAAGAATTGCAAAACCTTACGGAGACCCGAATATTCTTGCAGAATTTATAGCTGGACAATTAAAAAATAGAGTTTCATTTCGAAAGGCAATGAAAAAAGCTATTGAATTAACTGAGCAAGCAGATACAAAAGGAATTCAAGTACAAATTGCAGGACGTATCGACGGAAAAGAAATTGCACGTGTCGAATGGATCAGAGAAGGTAGGGTTCCCCTACAAACCATTCGAGCTAAAATTGATTATTGTTCGTATACAGTTCGGACTATTTATGGGGTATTAGGCATAAAAATTTGGATATTTACAGACGAGAAATAATCAAAGATTTATTCTTTTACTTTTCTATCTAGCAATGGACAAAAAAACCTTTCCTTATTTTTCCGTTTAATCAAAAATGATTAATTTAAAATCTTCTAATTCTATAGGGTTAAATAAAAATAAGATTGACCATTTGGTATAATTGCTATGCTTAGTGTGTGACTCGTCGGTTTTTTTAGTTTTGATTAGGATTAAAAAAGGTAAAGGATAGTCCCCTAGTCTGAACTAAGAACTATGTAACTAATAACCAGCTCATTGCTTCGTATTATCGGGATCCAAAGAAAAGTCACTATATGATGTATTGATCATAGCGTTGTAGCAACTTAAATCTTTTTAATATTACATATACATAAAAGAAAAACCAATCTGATCGTGGATTGTGATGTGAAACAAAAAAAAGGATGTGGATAAATGGAAGGGGGAGAGAAAGAGAGAAGGAGAATATCAATGATATATGATTCCAATATGTATGGTCTATGAATCATCTCATACAAAGGCAGTGTAATAAAGCATCAATATGGATTCGGTCATAATCATAATAATTTAATCATTAAATGACTCCGGTTCATAGGAAAAATAAATAAAAAAAGGAGAGCTTCGAGTCAATAAAGACTGAGTAGATTGACTCAGGAACAACAAATTGAATTAGGAGCTCCGTTGCAGAGTTCAGACCTAGCCATTAATCAAGAAGTGATGGGAACGACGGAACCTATGACTGCAGAAGATTCCATTGAAAACGAATCCTAATGATTCATTAGGTGGGATGGCGGAAAGAACCAGGGACCTATTCATTTATTCTGAGAGGTCAAGGACTGACCCTACGAATTAAACAGATATTGAAAGAGTCAATATTCGCCCGCGAAGGCCTTATTGGATTGCTAAGTTTTTGGGATTCAATAAAGGTCAAAATAAAGATTCGTAAAAATAAAAATTCTATAGAGGTATATTTCCAGTTGTATATAGAACCCAAGATATATAAATTTTTACGTGACAGATTAGATCTCAAAAAATCCTATGATTCAGTCTATTATAAATTCAATACATATTCGTAATATTATGGAATCATTTCATTCGCGAGGAGCTGGATGAGAAGAAACTCTCATGTCCGGTTCTGCAGTAGAGATGGAATTGAGAATAAGAAACAACCATCAACTATAACCCCAAAAGAACCAAATTCCGTAAACAACATAGAGGAAGAATGAAGGGAATATCTTACCGAGGCAATCGTATTAGTTTCGGCAGATATGCTCTTCAGGCACTTGAACCCGCCTGGATCACATCTAGACAAATAGAAGCAGGGCGACGAGCAATGACACGATATGCGCGTCGTGGTGGAAAAATATGGGTACGTATATTTCCAGACAAACCTGTTACATTAAGACCTACAGAAACGCGTATGGGTTCGGGGAAGGGATCTCCCGAATATTGGGTATCTGTCGTTAAACCGGGTCGAATACTTTATGAAATGGGTGGAGTATCAGAAATTGTAGCCAGAGAAGCTATTTTAATCGCTGCGTCCAAAATGCCTATACGAACTCAATTTCTTATTGCAGAATAGGGATGTGCAACCAAAGGAAAGGAGTCTTTGTGATGAAAAAACAAAGAACCACAGGCCTTATTTTTCTGGACAAAAAATATTTCCTCTTTTTTTTTTCCCTTTCTTTGCATTGAAAGAAAAAATAAAAAATAATGATATGATTCAACCTCAAACCCTTTTAAATGTAGCGGACAACAGTGGGGCTCGAAAATTGATGTGTATTCGAATCATAGGAGCTAGTAATCGTCGATATGCTCATATTGGTGACGTTATTGTTGCTGTAATCAAAGAAGCAGTGCCAAATATGCCTCTAGAAAGATCAGAAGTGATCAGAGCTGTAATTGTACGTACATGTAAAGAACTTAAACGTGACAACGGTATGATAATACGATATGATGACAATGCCGCGGTTGTCATTGATCAAGAAGGAAATCCAAAAGGAACTCGAGTTTTTGGTGCGATCGCTCGGGAATTGAGACAGTTGAATTTTACTAAAATAGTCTCATTAGCTCCTGAGGTATTATAAATACTATATAGAATAAAGACTAATAGACAAGCCCGTGATATGATATAGTGGGGTCTTGGGAATGGATTAAATTAATTTAGTAGATTATGTATCACGTATATCCCTTAACTTTCTAATTAATAAAAAAAATAACGAGCATGTTGATTATATTAAAACTCGGAGGCACAAAAAATTATAGTTAATCATGAGTAGGGACACAATTGCTGACATAATAACTTCTATACGAAATGCTGACATGGATAAAAAAGGAACGGTTCGAATAGCATCTACTAATATTACCGAAAACATGGTTAAAATACTTCTACGAGAAGGCTTTATCGAAAACGTGAGAAAACATCGAGAAAGCAACAAAAATTTCTTGGTTTCAACCCTTCGACATAGAAGGAATAGGAAAGGGCCATATAGAACTATTTTAAAACGTATCAGCCGGCCCGGTCTACGAATCTATTCCAACTCTCAACAAATTCCTAGGATTTTAGGAGGAATGGGTATTGTTATTCTTTCTACTTCTCGAGGTATAATGACAGACCGAGAAGCTCGGCTAGAAGGAATCGGAGGAGAAATTTTGTGTTATATATGGTGATCTTTCTGATATCTGAATTGAATTGTTAACTTCCTATATTGCGAAAAAAAGAAAAAGAGGAAGGACTGGTTGCCTAATATCACTCCTCCTCCATTAGTTGATACTTCAAGGGGGTTACCTGAAATGAAAGAACAAAAATGGATTCATGAAGGTTTAATTACTGAATCACTTCCAAATGGCATGTTCCGGGTTCGCTTAGATAACGAAGATCTGATTCTAGGTTATGTTTCAGGAAGGATCCGACGTAGTTTTATACGGATACTACCAGGAGATAAAGTCAAAATCGAAGTAAGTCGTTATGATTCAACAAGGGGACGTATAATTTATAGACTCCGCAATAAAGATTCGAACGATTAGGTGTATATTTTTCGACATTATTTTCGTGGGGATACAACTAGAGGTTCAAAATTCCAAGAGACTTATTTTCTTCCAAGGAATAGATTCGGAATTAAGATAAGGAATGACAAATATGAAAATAAGGGCTTCTGTTCGTAAAATTTGTGAAAAATGTCGACTGATTCGCCGGCGGGGACGAATTATAGTAATTTGTTCCAACCCGAGACATAAACAGAGACAAGGATAATCCTTCGAAAAAAGGACCCAATGTACAAATAAAATGAAGGATCTGTTTTAACCTGAAATGGATATATCCGTATATCTCTGACTCATATTGATGAGATGATAAAAGATGGCAAAACCTATACCAAGAGTTGGTTCACGTAGGAATGGGCGTATTAGTTCACGTAAGAATGGACGTAGAATACCAAAAGGAGTTATTCATGTTCAAGCAAGTTTCAACAATACCATTGTAACGGTTACAGATGTACGGGGGCGGGTGGTTTCTTGGTCCTCCGCCGGTACTTGTGGATTCAGGGGCACAAGAAGAGGGACACCGTTTGCTGCCCAAACCGCAGCAGGAAACGCTATTCGTACAGTGGTCGATCAGGGTATGCAACGAGCAGAAGTCATGATAAAGGGTCCTGGTCTCGGCAGAGATGCAGCATTACGAGCCATTCGTAGAAGTGGTATACTATTAAGTTTCGTACGGGATGTAACCCCTATGCCGCATAATGGATGTAGACCTCCTAAAAAAAGACGTGTGTAGAAATAAAACTGTAACAGATTTCAAGAGAAATAAATGATTCAATAATCTGATAAAAAAAATTACTATGCTTCGAGAGGAAGTAGCAGTATCTACTCGGACACTACAGTGGAAGTGTGTTGAATCTAGAGTGGACAGTAAGCGTCTTTATTATGGCCGTTTTATTCTGTCTCCACTTATGAAAGGTCAAGCCGATACAATAGGCATCGCGATGCGAAGGGCTTTGCTTGGAGAAATAGAAGGAACATGTATCACACGTGCAAAATCTGAAAAAATACCACATGAGTATTCTACTATAGTAGGTATTGACGAATCCGTACATGAAATTTTAATGAATTTAAAAGAAATTGTATTAAGAAGTAATCTGTATGGAACTCGCAACGCATCCATTTGCATCAGGGGTCCTGGATACGTAACTGCTCAAGACATCATCTCACCGCCTTCTGTGGAAATTGTTGATACTACACAGCATATAGCTAGCCTAACGGAACCAATGGATTTGTGTATTGGACTACAAATCGAGAGGAATCGTGGATATCGTATGAAAACACCAAATAATGCACAAGATGGAAGTTTTACTATAGATGCTGTATTCATGCCTGTTCGAAATGCGAATCATAGTATTCATTCTTATGGGAATGGAAATGAAAAACAAGAAATACTTTTTCTAGAAATATGGACGAATGGAAGTTTAACTCCTAAAGAAGCACTTCACGAGGCCTCCCGTAATTTGATTGATTTATTTATACCCTTTCTACATGCGGAAGAACGTGACACAAATTTAGAGGACAATCAAAATATAGTTACTATACCCTTTTTTACCTTTCAGAATAAATTTGATAAACTAAGCAAAAGCAAAAAAGAAATAGCATTGAAATGTATTTTTATTGACCAATCAGAATTGTCTCCCAGGATCTATAATTGTCTCAAAAGGTCCAATATATATACATTATTAGACCTTTTGAATAAGAGTCAAGAAGATCTTATGAAAATGGATCATTTTCATATAGAAGATGTAAAACAGATATTAGATATTCTCCAAAAGCGTTTCGCAATTGATTTACCGAAGAACAAGTTTTATTTTTTTAATCCATTGGAATGATTTCATCCTTTATTTAGAAATAAAAAATAAAATGGGTTTTGCTTGGGTCTTCAGTAGCATCCATATATTATATTTGGGGTATATCTAGAATTTCATTGAATAGGTGTATCTAGGGAATAGTCGCTTCAAAGTGAATCCTCCCTAGATACACACGTCGTTTTTTATTTCTATTTCACGGTTGAGTCAATTTAAAAAAGACCTAAAGTTAAAGATTTATCAATAGGTAATGTTGCTCCAATACCCAACCAAAGAGCTACTGCGGTCCCAATCAAAAAGACGGTTGTAGCTACTGGACGGCGAAACGGGTTTTGGAATTTATT